AGCAAAGCTCTTCGCATCGCAATGCCTATTGTATCGGCTTGCCCTTTCATAAGTGGAGATAGAATAAAGCGTCCATAATAAAGACGCTTACTGTCTGCTCTTGATTCAACACACTTCCACTGTAGTGTCCAAGTAGATACTCTTACTTTCTCTCGAACCATAATAATATTATTTGATCAGATCATTGAATCGTTTATTTCTCTTGAAATCTCTTTTATTTTCATTTCTACACACGTCTTTTTTTAGGAGGTCTACAGCCATTATGTGGCATAGGGGTTACATCACGTACGAAATTTAATAGTATACCACTTCTACGAATAGCTCGTAATGCTGCATCTCTTCCGAGACCAGGACCTTTTATCATGACTTCTGCTCGTTGCATACCTTGATCTACTACTGTCCGAATAGCATTTCCTGCTGCGGTTTGAGCAGCAAATGGCGTCCCCCTTCTTGTACCATTGAATCCACAAGTACCGGCGGAGGACCAAGAAATTACCCGACCCCGTACATCTGTAACAGTCACAATAGTATTGTTGAAACTTGCTTGAACATGAATAACTCCCTTTGGTATTCTACGTGTACTTTTACGTGAACCACTACGGGCATTCGTACGTGAACCAGTTCTTGGTCTAGATTTTGCCATACTTTATCATCTCATAAATAGAAATTCGAGATATATGGATATATCCATTTCATGTCAAAACAGATCCTATTTTTTTCATTGGGTCCTTTACGTTAGAGAGCCCCTTTTCAAAAGATTATCCTTGTCTTTGTTTATGTCTCGGATTAGAACAAATTACTATAATTCGTCCCCTCCTACGGATCAGTCGACATTTTTCACAAATTTTACGAATGGAGGCCCTTATTTTCATAGTTGTCGTTCCTTAACTTAATTTTGACTCTATTTATTGGAAGAAAATAAGTTTCTTGAAATGTTGAACCTCAAATTGTATCCCCATGAAGGGAATGCTGAAGTTGAAAAAACAACCTAATCATTCGAATCCTTGTTGTGGCATCTATAAATTATACGCCCTCTGGTTGAATCATAATGACTTACTTCAATTTTGCCCCTCTCCCCCCATCGTATACGTATAAAACTCCGTCGGATCCTTCATGAACCATAACCTAGAATTAGATCTTCATTATCGAAAAACCCCGAGCATACATACCATTTAGAAGGAGAAGTGATTCATTAATGAAACCTTCATGAATCCATTTTTTTGTTCTTTCATTCTAGGTAAAAGCCCTAGAAGTATCACCTAATGTAGTAGGAATGATATCAACTAACCCACCCTTTTTTCTTTTGACAAATAGGAAATTCCGGATTCAATTCTGATATCAGAAAGATTACCATATATAACACAAAATTTCTCCGCCGATTCTTTCGAGTCGAGCCTCTCGGTCTGTCATTATACCTCGAGAAGTCGAAAGAATTACAATCCCCATCCCGCCTAAAATTCTAGGAATTCGTTGATAGTTCGAATAGATTCGTAGGCCAGGCCTACTGATACGTTTTAAATTTAAAATAGTTCGATAGGGTCCTTTCCTATTCCTTCTATGTCGTAGGGTTAAAACCAAAAAATATTTGTTGTTTTCCTGATGCTTCCTCACGTTTTTGATAAAACCTTCTCTTAAAAGTATTTTAACAATGTTTTCCGTGATGTTAGTGGATGCTATTTGAATCGTCCCTTTTCTATTCATGTCAGCATTTCGTATAGAGGTTATTATGTCAGCAATAGTATCCCTACCCATGATAAACTAAATTTTGGGTTGCCTCCCATTTTTGATATAATCAACATGCTATTTTTTATTTATTTTTATATTTTATTTATTAAATAAAGGGATATGCGTCAGATACAACCTAATCCACTAATTAATCTATTTCATCCAAATACTATGTATAATAGAACTATATTACGTATGATCTCATCTTATAATACCTCAGGTGCTAATGAAACTATTTTAGTGAAATTTAACTGTCTCAATTCTCGGGCAATCGCACCAAAAACTCGAGTTCCTTTTGGATTTCCTTCTTGATCAATCACAACTGCAGCATTATCATCATATCGTATTATCATACCGTTGTCACGTTTAAGTTCTTTACAAGTACGTACAATTACAGCTCTGATCACTTCTGATCTTTCTAGAGGTGTGTTTGGTAATGCTTCCTTGATCACAGCAACAATAATGTCACCGATATGAGCATATCGGCGATTACTAGCTCCTATGATTCTAATACACATTAATTCTCGGGCCCCGCTGTTATCCGCTACATTCAAATGGCTTTGAGGTTGAATCATATCATTTTTTAATCTGTTCTTTCAATGTTAATGCAAAGGGCGAAGTAAAAAAAAAAGAAATATTGTTTGTCAAAAAGAAACCTGCAATTGTTTTTTTATCCCCAAGACTTCTTTCCTTTGGTTCTACGTTCCTATCCCGAAATCATAAATTGAGTTCGTATAGGCATTTTGGACGCCGCTATTGAAATAGCCTTTCTGGCTATATTTTCTGCTACTCCCCCCATTTCATAAAGTATTCTACCTGGTTTAACGACAGCTACCCAATATTCGGGAGATCCTTTACCCGAACCCATACGTGTTTCCGTAGGTCTTACTGTAACTGGTTTGTCTGGAAATATACGTACCCATATTTTTCCACCACGGCGCACATTTCTTGTCATTGCTCGTCGCCCTGCTTCTATTTGTCTAGATGTGATCCAAGCGGGTTCAAGTGCCTGAAGAGCATATTTACCGAAACAAATACGATTACCTCGATAAGATATTCCTTTCATTCTTCCTCTATGTTGTTTACGAAATCGGGTTCTTTTGGGGTTATAGTTGATGGTTCTTTCTCAATTCCACCTCTACTACAGAACCGGACATGAGAGTTTCTTCTCATCCGGCTCCTCGCGAATGAAACGATTCGAATTTTCTAATTTTATGACAATATACTGAATCATGGATTCTTTGAGATTTCATCTAATCTATTAGAAATTTCTATATCTTGTTTGGATATATACTTAAACATGTATTTTTTTTTCTAGATAATTATTTTTATTTCTAGATAATGAGATAATGTCGTTTTTTTATAACGAATCTTTATTTTGTTTTGCCTTTGATCGATCATATTATCATATTGGATCGAACAAGATTGAGTAATGTAAAAGAAGATTGAGTAATCTAATAAAAACTTTCGCGGGCGAATATTTACTCTTTCAATATCTATTTTAGTTGTAGGGTTAGCTCATGAATTCTCGGAATAAATGAATTGGTCCCTGGTTCGTTCCGCCATCCCCCCTAATGAATTATTAGGATTCATTTTTCAATAGAATCTTACGTATTCATAGGTTCCATCGTTCCCATCGCTTCGCAATTAATGGTTAGGTTTGAATTCTATAATGGAGCCCCTCATGAAATTTGTTCTTGAGTCAATCTTCTCAGTCTTTATTGGCTCGAGGCTCTTGATTTTTTTCTATGAATAGATTCATATAGTTATGGATGAATCAGTATTGATGCTTTATTACACTGCCTTTTATGAGATGACTCATAAACCTTACATATATTGGAATCCTATATCATTGATATTCTTTTTCTTTCTTTCTCTCAACCTTCCTTTTATCTGCATACTTTTTTTATATCATAATCAGATTGATTTTTTTTTATGCAAGAAAGATTTCAGTTGCTACAATGATATGACCAATATATCATATCTTGACTGCTTTTTTGTATCCAGATAATGTGAAACGATGAGTTGGTTATTAGTTCTATAGTTATTAGTTCACAGTAGGGGTCTGTCCATTTTTTTGGAATTCTATCCTATAAAAAAAACCAACGAGTCACACACTAAGCATAGCAATTATATGAAATCATCAATCAAATTTTTATTCAACCTTACAGAATTGCTTATTTTTTTGATTTAAGAGAAAAAGTTTTTTTTTTATTCTATTTTTTTTTATCAATGGATATAGTGTAAAGAGTAAAGACAAGGAAAGTATTCTTATTCCCCATTCTTATTCCCCAAATATCCAAATTTTGATGCCTAATACTCCATAGACCGTTCGGACTCCATAGGAACAATAATCAATTTTAGCTCGAATGGTTTGTAGAGGAACCCTACCTTCTCTGATCCATTCGACACGTGCAATTTCTTTTCCGTCGATGCGACCTGCAATTTGTACTTGAATTCCTTTTGTATCTGCCTGTTCGGTTAATTCAATAGCCTTTTTTATTGCTTTGCGAAATGAAACTCTATTCTTTAATTGTCCGGCTATAAATTCTGCAAGAATATTAGGGTGCCCATAAGGGTTTGTAATTCTTGTGATAGCAATGTTGAGTTTTCGGTTCACACAATTAAGTTCTTTTTGTACATTCATCTGTAATTCTTCGATTCTTCGCGTCTTGCCTTCTAGTAATAACTTTTGGAATCCCATATAGATTATGACTTGAATCAGATCAATTCTTTTTCGAATTTCTATGCGTGCAATTCCCTCTACACCAGAGGATATTCTCATATTTTTTTGTATATAATTCTTGATACAATTTCGTATTTTTTGATCTTCTTGTAGACCCTCGGAATAATTTTTGGCTTGTGCAAACCAAATAGAATGATGACCTTGGGTTGTACCAAGTCTGAAACCAAGTGGATTTATTTTTTGTCCCATAATCCCCCACTATTATACATATAATGATATGTCATATCTGTGTACTTCTTTTTTTTTTCCATTCGGATTTTTTTAAGCAAAAGAAATCTTCTTCTTCATAGAAAGATGTATCTTTCAATACAATCCTTATATGACAAGTGGGTCTTTTTATTGCATAACTCCGTCCTCGAGCTCGAGGTTTTAATTTTTTCATAGTAGTACCCTCGTTGACTTCGGCTTTACTAATAACTAAACTTGCTTCATTGAAATCCATATTATGACTAGCATTTGCTGCTGCAGAATAAACCAACTTAAAAATGGGATAACACGCTCGATAAGGCATAAGTTCGAGTATCATAAG